CCAATCATTGATCCCGGAATTTCTACAATAAATTGGGTAGGTAGCTAGTACAGTTCCCTATCCACGAGTTTGCCATTGTAATGGAATAATTTGAAATATGGTAGAATACTTTGAAGAGGTAGAAGTAGAAAGAGTAAGTAAGATTAAAATACTTTATTTATTTATGTAATGTATGCACAAAGAAAGATTTTTAGCTGATTGATATCGGGAGATCAAATGAGTTATTCATTCATTGAATGATAAATAACTACAAGTGAAGGAGATACACGATTTAAATAATGGAAAATCCAATATTTCACAATTGTATCTAGAATAACTGGAAAAGTAGAAACAAGACCAGATATAATTTGATCATTATGAGCCAATCCAAAATCGTTGTAGACCGAACCAATCATGAGTTCCCAACCATGGGGCGAGTGAAACCCGATCCATAAATCAGTAACTAAAAGAATTGAAAAAGCTTTTATTGTGTCACTTAAGTTATAAAGGAATTCCTGAACCCAAGAATTAAGAATGACAAGTTCTTCATTACGCAAAATAAAATAACCACTTAGAATAGTAAAACATATTATATTTGTCGAAAAATGCAAGATAATATGTAGATGATATTCATTGTGTGTTTTGACCAATTGCATCGTTTCTTTGTGAATTCCTATAGGAAGCTTTTGTATATGTGTCCCTGGGTACTCCTTTATTATTTCGTCCAACAGTAATAGTTCTTCTAATTCTATGAATTTTTCTAGAACGTTCTTCTCTTGAATATCATTCAAAAAAGTTTCGGATTGCCGAGTATTCCACCAATTAGTAATCCAGGGTTCCAGACATTTATTAAATAATAGAGAAATCCACCAGGGCAAAAATACTATAGATGCAAGATAAGGAAGAGAAGTCAATGCTTTCTTTTTTTTCACTTTTCATCTGTGAATTGTTAATGAATTTGCTTCATTCGTCGACTCTATCTGATATTTCTTTGAAGCATGAGTTCTATAACAAGGTATGGAACCTATAGATCTATTCCCGATTTTTGTGTAATTATTTAGTCTTTGAATCTAAAAGAAATATAGAAATGGAATAGGGATCTGCTTCGGATGAAAATAATAATAATAATAAGCAAATACTGTTCCCAGGTGTACCAATTGGACAAATTCGAACCAATTGCGTTCTTATTTGTTCTTTTGAATGTTCGAAAAAGCCACTTGAAGTGATAAATATTATTCGGATTTCAATACAAAAGAATCTCTCCGGTGCCCAGAACAATTATTTCGAAATGTTTCACCGTCTAACCACATCTCACCGCAGTAAAGAGAAATATTTATAAAGAATATTGATAATGAAATCCGAAATAGGCAGAAAAATTAGAAAGAAATTGGATGGTTATGAGAGATCCAATCTTTTTTTTTTTTTATCAAGGAGCAAAAGTATAAAAAGAACGATCGATTGACAAAAGAGAAGATAATAAAATTTACTAGGTACGATCGATCTATCCCTATCTAACGTATCAATTCAAAATCTTGGGTCCAAAAAGATGAATTCTGTATGCCGAGATGCTCGGATTTGGATATATGTGATGAATCCATACTTATTAGACTTGTTTGTTACTATTATACAAGGGAGAATTGAGTTGGACCCCATACACATATAAAATAAAAAAACACCTATGGCACAAAAAAACTTGCATATAGTATTATTATAGTATAGTTATTTTGTTTCATTATAGTTGTTTTCTTCCATGTATGCCCTCCCGCTTTTGTTTATGGGGCACGTGCCTGCCAACAGAAGGAGGAAATAAATCTATCATGTCTTGCTTGAATGAGCATTCTAAAGAAACTTCAGTTATATTAAAAACAAAAGAAAGGGGTGTTATCGAGTTCCTTCACTCATGCCGAGAAAGCATTCATTCTGCATTTCAAAATACTTCAATTGGTACACGCAAGAAATAGGCCAATTCCGCAGCTTTTTGTTCAATTTCCCGTGGAGTCAAATTCTCATCAGTACGAGTCAAGGGAATAGCTCCCTGGCCTCTGATTTCCATATAAAGAACACGACGAGAATAAAGACCCTCTTTAACCTCCATTCTGATTGACTGTATATCTCTTATAAAAAAGCGAAGGAAGATGCGACGGTTTTTTCCAGGGAATCCCCAACGAAAAATACATACTATTCCCTCTTTTCTATCGAATCGATCATAACCACTACCTATATTCCACAAAATTGTGCACCACAAATAGGAGCTAATGAATAGACCCGCGATTCCATAGAAAGACATTACAATTCCTTGTGGAAAAAAAATGATTTGCTGATCGGGGAATACAGATATCAGATTCCTACCAAGATAACTAGAAGTTCCAACCACTAAAAATCCTAGCGAACCCAAAAAAAGGATACAGGCCCAGCAAAAATTACTTGTTTTTCTGGATCCCCTTATGAGTTCTATCCATATATTTTCTGATCGCCAGTTCATATTATACTATACCAGATCCGGTTATATTTGATTGGAATTCAGAGAATAACCCCAATGAATTTTATTTTTCTTTTCTTGCTCCCGAAATAACTCTCATCAACTAGCACTACTTTGTTGTGAACCATTAGGAATAATTGGTTAGATACATTTACATTCTATTTTTCATATTGAATTGATTGATTTATTTTTGATTAGCTATATCCATATATACATATATTTACTCGGATATCATGTATCTATATGCATAAAAGTTCTTTCATTTGTGTTCGAGGGAAATCACATATCGTACCATATTCCACTAAATGGATACCTGTATTATGATCCACTGTTGAAATGACTTGATGAGATTTGGTCCCCCATTATATCTAGACAATCTTATTTTTTTGAACATGAAGAAATAAAGAAGCCATTGCAATTGCCGGAAATACTAGGCCTACTAAAGGCACAAAAATAGAGGGTAAGTTAAGATCTGTCATAGAATAGATGCCTCGATTTAATATTTGTAGCTCTTATAAGGAAAGATATCTTATGATAAGTATATCTATTATAAATAATATTAAGTAGTTAATAAGTGCAAGGAATGTAGAATTAAGTGTACACACTTATCTATTTTTCTGCACGAATATGTATGATAATCCACTTTAATAAATTTTTCATTCTTCTTTTCTTTCTCTCGTTCTTATCGTAAGAATTTTATTATGAATTCGCGACTATAACTATAATTAATCTAATACAAAATACAAAACAGGGAAAAAGTGGATTTATAGAAATTACTTACACTCCATATTTCTTTTATATTTATCTATAAATATTACTATAATTATGTAATAATATTTATTTTTTAGAAGGCATTTTCTATATAATGATTATATTAATCAATCAAATTAAATATAAATAAAATATATAAAATATGGATCAAATCTTATATATATAAATCGTTTTTTTTTTTTTAATTTTTGGAATTTTGATTCAAAGGAAAAAACCCATGGAGCTGAAATAACTCACTCAGAACACCTTTTAAAGGATTACGTGGTACGATTGAATCAAATAAACCCTTATGGAATAAATACTCAGCTGCTTGTGAACCGTCGGGTACTGTTTTATTCAATGTCTGTTCAATTACTCTTTTACCTGCAAATGCGATGTAGGCATTAGGTTCAGCAATAATGACATCTCCCAGCATACCAAAACTGGCTGTAACCCCTCCTGTTGTAGGAGAAGTAAGGATTGATACATAGAATAATTTTTTATTTAATTGATAATTATATGAAGCAGAAGATATTTTAGCCATTTGCATCAAGCTCAAACTTCCTTCTTGCATGCGCGCTCCACCAGAGGCACACACAATAATAAGAGGTAGAGATCGATTGGTAGCATACTCGATCAAACGGGTTATTTTCTCGCCTACTACGGATCCCATACTACCCCCCATGAATTGAAAGTCCATAACCCCAATTGCTATGGTAATACCATTTAATTGACCTATGCCCGTTTGAACAGCTTCAGTTAGACCTGTCTTTCTTTGATAAGAATCGATACGATCCTTATAAGGTTCCTCCTCTGAATGAAATTCAATAGGATCCGTAGAGACCATATCTTCATTCATGGGATCCCAAGTGCCCGGATCAATCGAAAGTTCGATTCTATCTGAACTACTCATTTTCAAATGATATCCACATTGTTCACAAATATTCATTTTTGATCTAAAAAATTTTTTATAATTTAATCCATAACAATTTTCGCATTGAACCCATAAATGTCTGTATTTTTTATTTATATCAAGATCATTAGATCTTCCCCTTATATTAAAATCATTGCCATTACTACTAGTTCTTATACTAGAACTTCTACTTTCATTACAAATGAAACTATAGATATAATTGTCATTGTAATTGTCAGTACCTTCTGAAATGTAACTATCAATACTGATTTCAAAATGAAGATAACTATCAATGCAACTATTAATGTGATTATTCCAACTAGATTTAGTATCATACACGTAATAGTGGCGGTTCTTACTTTTAGATCTACTATTTAAATAATTCGAATTCAGATAATTAGAAAAAGAACTTTCTAGTTCATTCAGAAAAGAACTATCATTGTCAATCTCCAAAATTTGATTTTCAATATCAAAATATATGGAATAACTATCGCCATTACTATCTCTAACTAAAAAAGTGTCATCAGAAATCAAACTCCAAATATTCCTAATATCAAATAAGTGCTCAACATTACTAGAATTGCAACTCCCACTATTATGCCAACTAGAAATGTTTTTATCTCTATCATTTATAATGGGGTCTTCATTTTCACTAGTATGTCCAATGGGATCAAGACTATACATTGATTTATTTAGCTCACATCCGTGTTCTAACTCCCTGTTAGAGGACATCGAATTGAACCACCATTTTTCCATAAATTCTCGCTGTCCCTTACTTGAAAATACAATAGATGAATAGTCATTCGATGAATAATTATTTTACTATTTGATTTCCTATCCTAATTAAACATATGGATTCAATTATTAGGATCATTAACTAATAACGAATATATATTGAAATAAATGATTCTCTTTATGGGAATACAGGATATCGCTTCAACATTTCAATTTTAATATATATATATATTTTATTTAATTGTTTGGTTGATAGAATCTTTTCCTCAATATATTTATTATAAATATAAGGAAATAAGGAAAGATTTCTCCCCTATAATGTACAAATTTTCTCATTAAATTGAATAAAACAAGAAGTTTTTTTTTATTTATTGCAACATGGAACAAAAAAGACAATATACAGGATGGGTTGATGGTACTCTCTTCCCTTGGCTTATGATCTGAAACCATAGGATAGGATCTAAAATAATCCATCAATCGCAAAGACCCATAGGATTAATTATGGATCCAACAATAAACAATAGAAGTATTGAGTTCTTTAGTCTGAAATCTTATCTTGTATTTAGATCTTGTATATATACACATTATATATACACATGGGTTAGGTTATAGGTAAGGTCTGTATATTCTGTACATATTTATTGATATAGTTTATTGCTATATCCATATCAATAATCAATAAAAGAGATATATGCAAATCCAAAGATGGATATAAAGATGGATATTTGGTTATTCTTTATTTAGTTTAGTTCGGCTCAATCTTTTACTAAAAAAAAGATTGAGCCGAGTTTATTTAATTATACTTAGGAGAACAAACAGGAATTACTGAATTATGCACGTTTAGTTATCCAACGTATCTACCGGTTTGAATTCGAATTTGATTTCTTTCCACACTTCACAAGCAGCGGCAAGTTCAGGGCTCCATTTGCAAGCTTCACGGATAATTTCATTACCTTCGCTAGCTAGATCGCGCCCTTCATTACGAGCTTGTACACACGCTTCTAAAGCCACCCTATTAGCTACTGCACCTGGTGCATTTCCCCAAGGGTGTCCCAAAGTTCCTCCGCCGAACTGTAGTACGGAATCATCCCCAAAAATCTCGGTCAAGGCAGGCATATGCCAAACATGAATACCTCCTGAAGCCACCGGCAGAACACCTGGCATAGAGACCCAATCTTGAGTGAAGAAAATACCGCGGCTTCGATCTTTTTCAATATAATCGTCGCGTAGTAAATCAACAAAACCTAAAGTCATCTCACGTTCACCTTCCAGTTTACCTACTACTGTACCAGCGTGAATGTGATCCCCACCAGACATACGTAACGCTTTAGCTAGTACACGAAAATGCATACCATGATTCTTCTGTCTATCAATAACTGCATGCATTGCACGGTGAATGTGAAGAAGTAAGCCGTTGTCTCGGCAATAATGAGCCAAGCTAGTATTTGCGGTGAATCCCCCAGTTAAGTAGTCATGCATTACGATAGGGACTCCCAATTCTCTAGCAAATACAGCCCTTTTGATCATTTCTTCACACGTACCCGCAGTAGCATTCAAGTAATGTCCTTTAATTTCACCTGTTTCGGCTTGCGCTTTATAAATAGCTTCGGCACAAAATAGGAAACGGTCTCTCCAACGCATAAATGGCTGTGAGTTTACGTTTTCATCATCTTTGGTAAAATCAAGTCCACCACGTAGACATTCATAAACGGCTCTACCGTAGTTTTTCGCGGATAATCCCAATTTTGGTTTAATAGTACATCCCAATAGAGGACGCCCATATTTGTTCAATTTATCTCTTTCAACTTGGATTCCATGAGGTGGACCTTGGAAAGTTTTGGAATAAGCAGGAGGAATTCGCAGATCCTCCAAGCGTAGAGCTCGTAGAGCTTTGAATCCAAATACATTACCTACAATGGAAGTAAACATGTTGGTAACAGAACCTTCTTCAAAAAGGTCTAAAGGATAAGCTACATAAGCAATATATTGATCTTCCTCCCCAGCAACAGGCTCGATGTGGTAGCATCGTCCTTTGTAACGATCAAGGCTAGTAAGTCCATCAGTCCACACAGTTGTCCATGTACCAGTAGAAGATTCGGCAGCTACTGCGGCCCCTGCTTCTTCAGGTGGAACTCCAGGTTGCGGAGTTACTCGGAATGCTGCCAAGATATCAGTATCTTTGGTTTCATATTCAGGAGTATAATAAGTCAATTTGTAATCTTTAACACCAGCTTGGAATCCAACACCTGCTTTAGTCTCTGTTTGTGGTGACATAAGTCCCTCCCTACAACTCATGAATTAAGAATTCTCACAATGACAAGGTCTACTCGACATGGAATAGGCATGAATGAAACCTTTGAAAAAAAGAATCTTTCAAAAAATTTTCAACTAAACTAATATTATCAACTAATTTAATTAATAAGAAAGACCATGTATTTGATTCACCAAATACATCATTATTGTATACTCTTTGATATGTATGGCGCAACCCAATATTTGTTTGGGGGGTTTCTAATTTCTTAAAATCTTCCTTTTATTTGAATTTAAATATCTAATATACTAAGAAAAATTCCCTCTTGACAGTAATATATGTTGTATATGTAAATCCTAGATGTGAAAATAAGCATAATTCATCCATGAAAAGGTATAAAACAAGAATGGACTAAAATCCATATACAAAAAAAATACCAACGGCCGATGAGATCGAAATAATGAATGAATCATAAATCGAGTTTAGGTTCGAATTCCATAAATAATAGAATCCTAATATGGATGAGATTATATATAATGATAGATAAATGAAACATACTTCCTCATTCATTATTCTTATTCATCTACTTGATATTTTGTTGAAACTTTGGAATTGCTATTTTGAAAAGAGGTTGGTTGCACTTGAAAATTTACTCATTGAATGAGGAAACAATTGAATTGGATTCGGTTGGACAATACTAACTAAATCGAGTATTAACTTCCTTATTGATTCCATTTCTTCCTTATTGAATTAATCGATCAACTTGTTATCGGACATTTTCGATTCGGAAATATTCCCAATAAATTTCGACATATTTCACTTTATCATAATTATAAAAATGAATCCTACTACTTCTGGTCCTGCGGTTTCCACATTTGAAGAAAAAAACCTAGGGCGGATCGCTCAAATTATTGGCCCAGTACTGGATGTTGCTTTTCCTCCGGGAAAGATGCCTAATATTTATAACGCTTTGGTAGTTAAGGGCCGAGATACTCTCGGTCAGCAAATTGATGTGACTTGTGAGGTACAACAATTATTAGGAAATAATCGAGTTAGAGCCGTAGCTATGAGTGCTACAGATGGTCTGACGAGAGGAATGGAAGTGATTGACACGGGAGCTCCTCTAAGTGTTCCAGTTGGTGGGGCTACTCTCGGACGAATTTTCAACGTTCTTGGGGAACCCGTTGATAATTTAGGTCCTGTAGATACCCGCACAACATCCCCTATTCATAGATCTGCCCCCGCTTTTATACAGTTAGATACGAAATTATCAATCTTTGAAACAGGGATTAAAGTGGTGGATCTTTTAGCTCCTTATCGTCGTGGAGGAAAGATCGGACTGTTCGGAGGAGCTGGAGTAGGTAAAACGGTACTCATCATGGAATTGATCAACAACATAGCTAAAGCTCATGGAGGCGTATCCGTATTTGGTGGAGTAGGCGAACGTACTCGTGAAGGAAATGATCTTTACATGGAAATGAAAGAATCCGGAGTGATTAATGAACAAAATATTGCGGAATCCAAAGTGGCTCTAGTCTACGGTCAGATGAATGAGCCGCCAGGAGCTCGTATGAGAGTTGGTTTAACTGCCCTAACCATGGCGGAATATTTCCGGGATGTTAATGAGCAAGACGTACTTCTATTCATTGACAATATCTTTCGATTCGTTCAAGCGGGATCTGAGGTATCTGCCTTATTAGGGAGAATGCCTTCCGCGGTGGGTTATCAACCTACCCTTAGTACGGAAATGGGATCTTTGCAAGAAAGAATTACGTCTACCAAAGAAGGATCTATAACCTCTATTCAAGCTGTTTATGTACCTGCAGACGATTTAACCGACCCCGCTCCTGCCACGACATTTGCACATTTAGATGCTACTACCGTACTATCAAGAGGATTAGCAGCCAAAGGGATTTATCCAGCGGTGGACCCTTTGGATTCAACGTCAACTATGCTCCAACCTGGGATCGTTGGCGAGGAACATTATGAAACTGCGCAAAGAGTTAAGCAAACTTCACAGCGTTACAAAGAACTTCAGGACATTATAGCTATCCTTGGATTGGACGAATTATCCGAAGAGGATCGTTTAACCGTGGCAAGAGCACGAAAAATTGAACGTTTCTTATCACAACCCTTCTTCGTAGCAGAAGTATTTACGGGCTCTCCGGGGAAATATGTTGGTCTCGCGGAAACAATTAGGGGATTTCAACTGATCCTTTCCGGAGAATTAGACAGTCTTCCCGAGCAGGCCTTTTATTTGGTGGGTAACATCGATGAAGCTACCGCGAAAGCTATGAACTTAGGAACTTAGAAGTGGAGAGCAAATTGAAGAAATGACCTTAAATCTTTGTGTACTGACCCCTAATCGAATTGTTTGGAATTCAGAAGTAAAAGAAATCATTTTATCTACTAATAGTGGCCAAATTGGTGTATTACCAAACCACGCCCCCGTTGCTACAGCTCTAGATATAGGTCTTTTGAGAATACGCCTCAACGACCGATGGTTAACAGTGGCTCTTATGGGGGGTTTCGCTAGAATAGGTAATAATGAGATCACCATTTTAGGAAATGATGCGGAACTGAGTACTGACATTGATCCGCAAGAAGCTCAGCAAGCTCTTGAAATAGCTGAAGCTAACTTGAGTAGAGCAGAGGGTAAGAGACAAATAATTGAAGCGAATCTAGCTCGCAGACGAGCTATTACGCGAGTAGAGGCTAGTAATACTATTTCCTACTAGTCAATATAGCAGAACAATCAAAAGAGCTTCTTTTGATTTATACATTCTATTTCGATTCCGCTAATTGATTGAAGGAATACAATCAAGTCTAATCTGATACAACGAAAAAAAGAAGATGCGTAAAAAAACTTATTAGATACCGTTGACTCCGGTATCTAATAAGTTATACCTACTATTGGATTTGAACCAATGACTCCCGCCGTATGAAAGCAATACTCTAACCGCTGAGTTAAGTAGGTCATTTATCACTACAAAGAAAAAAAGAAGGGACCCATCGCTTCGTGAATTATATATGGAATATTACTTCTAGGCAATACCGACTCTTAACAAGAAAGGGATTAGGGGGTTATCTTGTGGATCGTGGAATATTCATCTTGTCAAGAAATTTATATCCATCTTGACAAGAAATTATCTATATGTTAAGATATCTATGACAAGGGCTATAGCTCAGTTAGGTAGAGCAACTCGTTTACACGTGCGCCGATGCTTTTCAAGGAAGTCCATTATGCAATCAATATATTTGATCTTATTGAGAAATCGATGTCTTACTCCATGGATTCGAAAGAACAAGAGAACAATAGCCTGACAAATATTTATTTGTGGTTCAATCTGATTTCGATGCGAATTCTGGTGTCAATGTCAAATAGAACCCATCATTGATTTGAGAATTGATAAGGTGAATACCCAGTCTATTCAATGCTAGGCATAATGAGTATAAGGGCCTCAAAATAACCTCTTTTCGTCCTATGAACTTTAAGGTGTATGAAGTCTCATAGTTGACTCTTGTGGCGGGGCGATAGAGACTATAGTTAACTTATTTATTAACTTAGGTGAATCTAGGCCGGAGGCAGACCTACGTCAAGGTAACCCTTTTTTGAAACACTTTGGTATTGCTCTTGGATCAAAATAAAAATAATGAATCAGAGCACATGGAGCCATCTCACTATCTTCTTACTTTTGCTTGAAGAGAAGAAAAAATATGGCAGACTAACTGATCTTTTCATCAGTTGATGAAAGAGCCCAATGCAACAAAATGCATGTTGGGTCTTTGAAACAGTTCGAATCATTTCGATACTAATTAGTTTGATCTGTTTTACCGAGAAGGTCTACGGTTCAAGTCCGTATAGCCCTATAGATTCTATATTACATTATTTGTATAGTTTTCATTTCGTCATTAGTGCTTGTTTGTAACAGATTAGTGTTGGTTCATTTGGTTTGGTTCGTCCATAGAAATGAAAAGATTATCACATACTTGTATGGATCCATAGGTACAGGAAAATAAAAATACATTTCTTTCAATGGATCCAATTAGTATTTATCAAATCATCCAATCTCGGACAAACAAACCCCTTCTTCTTCTTCATTAATCCTCGTGGGTTGGATGAATTCCATATAACTTTTTGCCACCCCCGATCAAAGAAAAGAATTGGTGATACATTTTTACTTAGGTATACCCAATCCCAGTCAATTTTTGAAGTGAAAATTATAACACAATCCTAACTAAAAATTACAACTTAATTCAATCGTAAGTCACACGGATCTAGTACCTATTCGGGGTCTTGTATTTTTTATTTTTGGAAATACCCTGAACGATTGCCTTTTTCCATTTTTATGAGTTGAACCATTTTATATATTTTATTTAGTCTGTCGAATCTTTCGATTTCGATAATACGTTCGTTATCCTTTAATACGTTATCCTTTATTGTTATTGTTTCTGAAGAGACCCGCGGGGATCAGTTATAGTAAAGGTTCAAAGTTTCCAATCTTGGTATGGAAACTATGAGTTTTTATTTTTATGTGTAAAGGTTTTTCACAATTCAACGAATCAAATCAATTAAGAAAAATAGAAATTAAGGAAGAAAATAGAACTCTAAGACAAGGGAAGAAAATCTAATGATTCCATTATTTTTATTTATATATATTTATTTACATATATATATATATTAAATATGATGCATGATGAAATTTAACTAATTATTTGAACTAATTCTTTTTTTTTTATATATATATATATATTTTATAAGTTTTTTATTAGAGTTTTGTTTTTATATTTTTATATATTCTATTTATATTCTTATATTTATTTTATATTTCCTATATATAATTTTATAGAATTGGATTTGTAGTTTTATTTTATTATTTTTTTTTTATATTTTTATTAAAATAATAAAAAAAAAGTGAGAAAGTTTTGTTTGTGTAAAAGCATAATATGTCTACACTATTATAATAGAATCGAAATGTAAGTGGAATTCTGTTGAATTCATTTTTAAGCATGTTCTACAGAAAACAAGCTGTGCGGTTTAATAAAAAAATTCTTATTTCACCTAGGAAGTTCTGAATGAATCGAAAATTCCAATTCAAATCGATTAATTCAGTATAGTACACATTAATAGGAGTGCATCTATGTTTCTGCTTCATGAATATGATATTTTCTGGGCATTTCTAATAATATCAAGTGTTATTCCTATCTTGGCATTTGTAATTTCCGGGATTTTAGCCCCGAGTAGTGAGGGAACAGAGAAGTTCTCTAGTTATGAATCGGGTATAGAGCCCATGGGAGATGCTTGGGTACAATTCCGAATTCGCTATTACATGTTTGCTCTAGTTTTTGTTGTTTTTGATGTTGAAACAGTCTTTCTTTATCCATGGGCAATGAGTTTTGATGTATTGGGTGTATCCGTATTTATAGAAGCTTTAATTTTTGTGCTTATCCCAATTGTTGGTTCAGTTTATGCATGGCGAAAAGGGGCATTGGAATGGTATTAGCTCCTGAATATTCAGACAATCAAAATAAAAAGAAAGGAAAAGATAACATTGAGACGATTATTAATTTGATTGAGTTTCCGTTAGTTGACCAAGCAATCTCCAATTCCGTTATTTCAACTACATTAAATGATCTTTCGAATTGGTCAAGACTCTCCAGTTTATGGCCGCTTTTATATGGTACTAGTTGTTGTTTTATTGAATTTGCTGCATTAATAGGCTCCCGATTTGACTTTGATCGTTATGGATTGGTACCAAGATCGAGTCCTAGGCAAGCGGACCTTATTTTAACAGCTGGTACAGTCACAATGAAAATGGCTCCCTCTTTAGTGAGATTATATGAGCAAATGCCTGAACCGAAATATGTCATTGCTATGGGTGCCTGTACTATTACAGGGGGGATGTTCAGTACCGATTCTTATAGTACCGTTCGAGGGGTCGATAAGCTAATTCCTGTAGATGTGTATTTACCGGGCTGCCCACCTAAGCCAGAGGCTGTTATAGATGCTATAACGAAACTTCGTAAGAAGATATCTCGAGAAATCTCTGAAGATAGAATCGGATCTCAACAAGAAAATCGATGTTTTACTATCAATCACAAGTTTCATGTTCGACGTAGTATTCATACTGGAAATTACAATCAAAAATTGCTCTATCAACCACCACGTACTTCAGAGATATCTTATGAACAATTTTTCAAGTCCAAAAATTCAATATCTTCTCGTGAATTGGCGAATTAGGCAAATAGTTTTTGTTTGTGCAGAATAATAAAATAAACAGCCGATCAATCTTTATAAATTTCATTGTAAATTTGAAATACTCATATAAATACAAATGCGGGAGAGATCAAGAAGATGCAAGGTCGTTTATCCGCCTGGCTAGCCAAGCATGAGCTAATTCATAGATCTTTGGGCTTCGATTACCAAGGAATAGAAACTTTACAAATAAAACCTGAGGATTGGGACTCCATTGCTGTCATTTCATATGTATATGGTTACAATTATTTACGATCTCAGTGTGCTTATGATGTATCACCTGGTGGATTTTTAGCTAGTGTGTATCATCTTACGAGAATACAGTATGGTGTGGATCAACCGGAAGAGGTATGCATAAAAGTATTTACCCCAAGGAAGAATCCTAAAATCCCCTCTGTTTTCTGGATTTGGAAAAGTGCTGATTTTCAAGAACGGGAATCTTATGATATGTTGGGAATTTCTTATAATAATCATCCGCGCCTTAAACGTATCTTGATGCCTGAAAGTTGGATAGGCTGGCCTTTACGTAAGGACTATATTACTCCCAATTTCTATGAAATACAAGATGCTTATTGAATGATAAGAAATTTATCTTTACTTATATGACGCGACTCCAGATTTTAAGTTAAGGTATATTTTTATCTTCCGTTCTAGTTGAAACAGAGTAACTGAGCTTGAATTCCTATTATGGGTGGGCCAATAAAGGGCTTCATTATTATTTTCCAATTTGTAAAAAATATTATATATGTTTCGAATAAGTAGAGACAATAAAGGGTTCTGTATCATGAACTTTGTTGTACCGCGCATATCAGTTAGATGAACCCTGTAAAGTAACATAAGCGGGAGAGGGAGTGAAGAAAAATAAAATACAAAATTCCGCAAACAAAGGGGGTAGAATTTAATTTGTACTATATATACGAGATCCATTCTATCAACTCCTACCCGTCTACTCTTCTAGACTAGACTTTGATTGGGGTTTTTAACCAACTAACTTCGGATATATTATGAGGAATTAACATATTTTTACAAAAAAAAATAAAAATGGAGGTATATATATACAGCTATATGAATAAGTATGTAGCACGCTCTAGACTATTAAATGTATCCCAACCAACCTTTTTTTATGAATTTCTATGAATATTTATACATAAATTGCCTGTCAGGAACCAGATTTGAACTGGTGACACGAGGATTTTCAGTCCTCTGCTCTACCAACTGAGCTATCCCGACTCGACTACTTTTCCCATATTATCTTACTAAAAGACCGATGTTTATGTCAATTAAAGGGACTAAAAAAGGATTAAAATCTCACTTAGTCCCTGGAATTTTTTGTATCTTCAAAAAAAAAGAAGACTTTCTTTGATAAGTGTAAGGGTAATGATATGGGCTCTGAATGGTTCCATAATGGGGATTCTTTGTCCATATATGTTGATTTCTATGTGCCACCAAAAACTTAGGATGGGATAAGATAGAAGCATTTCTGTTCGGACCCGCTTGTGAAAGAGTAGAATGAACGAGAAATGTAACGAATTTTGAACCACCGACGAAAAATGGGAAAAAAATAGTTAGGAAATAAAAAGGGTTTTTATTGGGGATAGAGGGACTTGAACCCTCACGATTTTCTAAAGTCGACGGATTTTCCTCTTACTATAAATTTCATTGTTGTCAATATTGACATGTAGAACGGGACTCTCTCTTTATTCTCGTCTGATTAATCATTTTTTTTTTCAAATGTTCATTCAAATGATAAATCGGACTCCGGCTAGAGTGAATGATTTGACCATTGAATATCAAATTTTTTCTTAAACTTAGATTGATATGGATTCACAATAATTCTTAAATTTTTCATAGAATTAAAAATTTATTTATATAAATTCTAGATTAAGGTTGTAATTATGATTAATCGTTTGATATGTCAGTATGTATACGTAGGTATTATATTAGGTATATAAGGTCATCCTTCCTTTCTGTAATTTTGATATAAAGATTCCTGCTACCAACGCAACCAACTCCATTCGTTAGAACAGCTTCCATTGAGTCTCTGCACCTATCCTTTTTTTATATATTTTATATTTATATATAAAATAAACCTTTGTTTTTTTCAAAACAAGGATTTGGCTCAGGATTGCCCATTTTTAATTCCAGGGTTTCTCTGAATTTGGAAGTTATCACTTAGTAGGTTTCCATACCAAGGCTCAATCCAATCAAGTCCGTAGCGTCTACCAATTTCGCCATATCCCCCCTTGGTTTGAGACCCAGATTTCGTTCGTTGTGTTGTGATCCCACTCACTTCTTTTATTTATCTTGAAGCTATTGAATTAATTAAATACTAATTCTTATCTTATACCATTCTTATCTTATATCAAAAAAGTATATACTACTATTTTTTATCCATATCCCTATTCTCTCATTTCATCTCTATTGAATTAAATAACCTATATTTCATTTCTTTTTGTTCCAATCGAAAATGATTTTATCACTGATGTATCCACAATTCAATATGAATAGATATATCTCACATTTAATTTATATGATGTACTTCCTTTTTGCATTTTTCCATCCTAATTTGGAATACTGGAACGATCGATACTCATTTCTTTTTTTCACGCTATTTCTTTTCCTTCCGGAATAAATAAAACCAGAGGAATGCCGCATTATAATCCGTATTCCATTACATCTTTATTCTTATTTTATCCTTTTTTCCGAGGTAAATAAAAAAATAGAATATAAAATAAAAAACCAAAATGATAAATTTCTAATATTGGTATATGTATATATTAATATATAATGTAAATAAAATCGATTTTAAATTTCAATAGAATTCAATATTAATATAAAAATAGAATATGATATAAATAAATGAATATTAAATATTTATTGATATTAATGATATATTCTAGAATTAGAAATACAATGATATATACTAAGATATAAAGTAAATTATTAATAATTAATATTAGATAATATACTAATATATGATATGCCAATTATATGCCAATCTAATATATTAATAATAACTAATATATTAATTAATAATATAATAGTTAAACAAAAACAAAAAATGGTTAACTAAGATACCTGTGGTTTATTGAGTTCCTATGTACTATTTTGTTTGATTTCTTTTATGTTATGCGAGCCCGCTTAGCTCAGAGGTTAGAGCATCGCATTTGTAATGCGATGGTCATCGGTTCGACTCCGATAGCCGGCTTTTTTTCTATTTGTTTTTTGTTCGATTTTTTCCATAATTGAGAGAATCCCTCAAAATATTGAAAAGACTCTCCCCCTTCCGCCCCTTTTCTTCAAAGATCAGGTCACTTGTCTATTATCTCGCGGCACCCTCTAACTATGAAGAAAAAACGTATTCGAGAAATTAGATCTCTACGAGGGGACAAATCATAAAACGTAGCCTTAACCCCCTATCCTGGATATATATATATATAATCTGAATATTGATACAATTCTTTTCATTATACTTTGTTTTGTAGTACTTCCATAAATTTTGCTTTGTTTTTATTCTTTTATTTAGTTCAGTCCTATTTTTGATTTATTATTTAAATATTTATTTCAATTGAATATTGAAATTGAAATTTTAATAAAATAAAGGAGTCTTTATGTCTCGTTACCGAGGACCTCGTTTCAAAAAAATACGCCGTCTGGGGGCTTTACCGGGACTAACTAGTAAAAGACCTAGATCCGGAAGTGATCTGAAAAACCAATTACGCTCTGGAAAAAGATCACAATATCGTATTCGTCTAGAAGAAAAACAGAAATTGCGTTTTCATTATGGTCTGACAGAGCGACAATTACTTAGATATGTGCATATCGCTGGAAAGGCAAAAGGATCAACAGGACAGGTTTTACTGCAACTACTTGAAATGCGTTTGGATAACATTCTTTTTCGATTGGGTATGGCTTCGACCATTCCTGGAGCCCGGCAATTAGTTAACCATAGACATATTTTAGTTAATGGTCGTATAGTAGATATACCAAGTTATCGTTGCAAACCCCGAGATATTATTACTACGAAAGATAAACAAGGATCGAAAACTCTGGTTCAAAATTATATTGCTTCGTCCTCCCGTGAGGAATTGCCAAAACATTTGACTGTTGACTCATCCCAATATAAAGGATTAGTAAATCAAATAATAGATAGTAAAAGTGTCGGTTTGAAAATTAATGAGTTGTTAGTCGTAGAATATTATTCTCGTCAGACTTGAGCCCAACGAAAAAAGGGTTCGGACAATGTTGCCCCCCCTTTCGTCGAAGGAAATAGATTTAAGTTAAGGGCCTCGGTCCGCATTTTTTCACATATTACAAATAGATCGTGGGTAAGGTTTGCATTTTCAGCCTTTCCGATACTTGTATTTTACGTACTACATTAATTAAGAATAGAGAATCTCTATCAAGTAAAGGCCTTACTGTTGGAATAGGAATACTGGTATCAATTGGTATTTGATTTGATACATTATGGTCGGTAACGCTGGCGAATTAGATGAGGGTACATAAACGGAAAGAGAGGGATTCGAACCCTCGGTAAACAAAAGCCTACATAGCAGTTCCAATGCTACACCTTCAACCACTCGGCCATCTTTCCGATATAATCTTATTATTGACCAGAAACCGAATGAATAGCGAGTCATTCATATTATTGCAATACAGGTGCAACCGATCAATCAATTCGAATCGAAATAAAAAACTCAAATCTTCAAATAAAAAAAGAAAAATAGTCCCTTTTTTCAGGTTCGAGGGTTAAAAAAACACATTTTTTTTTTAACAAAAAAAAGGATATCCATTCATGTTTATCAAGACCAACGGATAATCTTTTTTTGTTCTGAGATTTATATCGGACAAAATCAATGGCTTGGAATAAATCAACTGAAGGATCCATACTTTATACTACGATTAGATTTAGACAATGCTTCTACCTATAGGAATAAAAATTTCTTGAATTATCAGAATCCATAGGAAAATCAAGTCCTTGATTCTTTAACTTAGATAAAATAGTAATAGATAAAATAGTAATACTTCCGTTCATTAGTATACTACTTAATTAAATTGGATATTATCCAATTAAATAAAGAAAGATATTTCTTATCTCTCCCTTTTCAAAGAGGAACAATTTTAGTATATAAAGTTTACATTTTTTTTAGAATTAATCTGTTTTTATGTTATTTTGTACTGTATAATTCCTTTGTTTGTGAGATCATTTTCCCTCAGGGGAAATGAGAAGAATTATAGAATGGATTGCTAATTATGCCTAGATCTCGGATAAATGGAAATTTTATTGATAAGACCTTTTCAATTGTAGCCAATATCTTATTACGAATAATTCCGACAACTTCAGGAGAAAAGGAGGCATTTACCTATTACAGAGATGGTGCGATTTGATTTTTTTCTTGTTTTTTTAGCCCTTAGTCTTATGAGAAAGAGACATGATTCAAGATAAAAATAAAAAAGGATTATTGAAATAAAGCTACGCTTGTTGAAGGTGAAGTTTGTAGATGTAACAATTCCTTCTGTCGTGTATCCTCGATTGATGCAGCCTCAGATGCTTCAATTGTCGATTTTAGTATTGAGCAAAAGGTTACACCTATGGGTTCTGTATTGTGGGTCAATCCCACTTAACTAGTACCAATAGGCGGCATAGGGGAAGAAGCACTACACCCAGGAATCAACAATATGAAAACTTTGTTATAAATTACCCCCTTCCCTCATCGGTATCGGGGCTAACAAGAATGGTTGGGACAACAAGCATCCATCTCGTTTGTACTTTGTTTGGATACCCGTATAGCCATCGAAGATCGTTGAAGTGACTAATTCCTGGAAATAAGAGGCGTTAAGGACAAAGAAATTGTTGGAGTTACCATTTCTATCGAGTACTAATATGATTGGTATTAAGAAAAAACAAAAGCTCTTACAGGAAGGCTGGCTAGAAATTTCTTGTAAAAATACTAGCCCCTGTCAGTTCATAATGAGAATATTGAAATTTTGATTTCATATATTATTAGTACTATGCACAGAAGGGAGGAGCCGTATGAGATGAAAATCTCACGTACGGTTCTGGAACGGAGTTTATTGGAATAGAATGAACGACCGTAACGGATGTCAGCTCAATCCGAAGGAAATTATGCGGAAGCTTTACAGAATTATTATGAAGCTACGCGACTAGAAATCGATCCTTATGATCGAAGTTATATACTCTATAACATAGGACTTATACATACAAGCAACGGGGAACATACAAAGGCTTTGGAATATTATTTCCGGGCACTAGAACGAAACCCGTTCTTACCACAAGCTTTTAATAATATGGCCGTGATCTGTCATTACGTGCGACTATCTCCATTATAGAAAAAAAGGAAAAAAGATCAAATAGACTAGTAAATACTAGAAAAAAAATGGGCTTTCTACATATACATCGTCCAAAGCAACGATTTTTATAAGCTGTAGCAAGGAAAAGGACTTCGTGGGAACAAAAAAATACGAAGAAATGGGTATGGCCTATATACTTATATTCTATGGATAAAGGATCAAATTGATAGAGGAAGCACCGTAAGGATCAATTAGCTTTGGATGGATACAATAAGAACTGCTTACTTATCTCATTATATGAAATAAAAGTTAGGAATCCACTTAT